CCGGGAACAGGCCCTATTACAAGAATATTTTTTTTATTAGGGCGGTAGCTCAGAAAAGACAAATTTCCTATCTTTTCTTTCATCTCGGGAGAAATACGATCGGAAGGAGCTAATTCAAACCCCTCCGGTAAAATAAGAACAGCCCCCACATTCAAACCCCCTTTCTTACCATTAGCAAGGACTTGTTTCACTTGCTTATCATAAGGAATTCGAACAACTGCTTCAAATATAGTATCGGGAAGTACTGCTTGTGGAACCTCAATATCCACGGGCTTATTAGCTAAATGACAATTGGCACATACAATACGCCCGGTCGCTTCTCGTGGATTTTCATAACCCTGCTGCGCAAAAATGGGATATGCACTTGAAACGGATGTCTGAGTTATGATATATATGATGAGCGATACGGAAATAGATCGAGTAATATGTTCCTTTATCCAAGAAAAAGTATTTCTAGTTTGCATAGTCTAATCATTGGTCTGAAAATTTCTACAATAAATTGGGTAGGTCGCTAGTATAGTTTCCTATCCACGATTCTGCTATTTATTGGAATCATTTTACTGGAATACTATACTATAAAAATAGTATGAAAACCCCCCGGATAGAATGTTTTTAATACTTATGTAGAACTACAAAGTAAGAAACGTTCTAATTGGATTAATATTGGTGGATCATTTATCAATCATTCATTGAATGATAAATAACTACAAGTGACGGAGATACACGATTTAAATAACGAAAAATCCAATATTTAAAAATAGTATCGAGAATAACCGGAAAAGTGGAAACAAGACTAGATATAATTTGATCATTATGACCAAATCCAAAATCTTTGTATACAGAACCAATCATTAGTTCCCAGCCGTGGGGTGAATGAAATCCGATACATAAATCGGTTAATAAAAGAATTGAAAAAGCTTTTACTGTATCACTTAAGTTATATAGGAATTCCTGAGTCCAAGAATTAAGAATAACAAGTTCTTCATTACCTAAAATAGAAAAACCACTTAAAATAACAAAACAGATTATATTTGTCGAGAAGTGTAAAATTGTATGGATACGATCCTCGTTGTGTATCTTGATTAATTGGATCGTTTCTTTGTGGATTCCTATAAGAAGCTTTTGTAGATATGTCTCCGAGTATTCCTTGATCATTTCTTCCAAGAAGAGGATTTCTTCTAATTCTATGAACTTTTCTAGAATACTTTTTTCTTGAATATCATTCAAAAAAATTTCGGATTGGCCGATATTCGCCCAATTAATAACCCAAGATTCCATATTTTTAGTAAATGAGAGAGAAATCCACCAGGGCAAAAATACTATAGATGCAAGATACAAAAGAGGAGTGAATGCTTTCTTTTTTGCCATTTTTTGCCTGTTAATTTTTAATTAACCCACTCCATTTGTCGGACTTTATGTAATCGAATATTTCTTTCAAACATGAGTTCTAGACAGGGCATCAAACCTATGAATCTATTTTATTTGTGATTTTGTTTTGAATCTAGAAAGAATACAGAAATAGACTAAGACTCCACTTCAAGTTCGACTGAAGAAATAATACAAAATAGTGTTGCTAGATACCTCAATTCATCAAATTCCAAACAAATGTCTCCTTTCGATGAATGGCCGAAAGAAGTACTTTGAAGAAATGAATATTATTGAGATTTTGAGACGAAAGAACCCCTTATTCTATCAAAATATCCAGTATTTCAAAAAAAAAATTCCAATGATTCCCCATAGTCAAGAATAGAATAATTGAGAAAAAGATATTGTGATGGTCAAAAAAATAAGCGGCAAAACAAGTAAAAAGGTCGATTGACAAAGAAAAAAATTTACAAGATATGGTTTATCTGCATCTAAAGTATCATTTAGTTATAGAAAAACTAAAAGGATTCTTGCGTTTTTTCCCTCCTGCCGAGAAAGCATTCGTTCTTCCGCCCAGTTCCTTTTCTCAAAATCAAAATACTTCAATTGGTACGCGCAAGAAATAGGCCAATTCCGCGGCTTTTTGTTCAATTTCTCGTGGAGTTAAATTCTCATCAGTACGGGTCAACGGAATAGCCCCCCGGCCTCTGATATCCATATAAAGGACACGACGGGCATAAATACCCTCTTTAACTTCTATTCGAACGGATTGAATATCTTTTATAAGGAATCGGAGGAATATGCGACGATTTTTTCCAGGAAATCCCCAACGAAAAATACACACTATTCCTTCCTTTCTATCGAATCGATCATAACCACTACCTACATTCCAGGAAATTGTGCACCACAAATAGGAACTAATAAAGAGACCCGCGATTCCGTAGAAAGACATCACGATTCCCTGTGGAAAAAAAAGGATTTGCTGAGACGGAACAAAAGATATCAAATTTCTACCAAGAAAACTGGAAGTTCCAACCAACAAGAATCCTAATGAACCTAAAAAAATGATAAGGGCCCAACAAAAATTACTTAGTTTTCGAGACCCCGTTATAAGTTCTATCCATGTATCTTCTGATCGCCAACTCATACTTGATCCGATTGCATTTTATTGAAATTGAGAGAATACCCCAAATGATTTTGACTTTACTTTTTTTGTTTCCGAATGAACTTTCATCAACTAGCACTAGTTTGATGTGAACTAGCACTAGTTTAATGGGAACTTTTAGGAGTAATTCATCAAATTGTTTAGATCTAAAATAATAACATACCCCTCATATGATCCCAATATACATATTGATATATATATAGATCCACCAACTTTACATTTTAGGCATCCAGCGATCCTGATCTATTTGAAACTGGCTAGAATTCAGTTATCTATAGATCATTTTCTGCAGACATAAGAGCTTTTTCCTTTATGTTCGGCGGAAATCACATGTTCTACTATATTTTCTTTTCCGAAATAAATATCTGTGTTATGCTACAAGTCTAAGTTAAAAAAAAAAAAAGAATGAGACTGGGTCCCCTCGGATCTAAACAATCTTGTTTTTTTGAACATAAAGAAATAAAGAACCCATTGCAATTGCCGGAAATACTAGGCCTACTAAAGGCACAAAAATAGAGGGAAAATTGAAAGTTGTCATAAAATGGGGTACCTCGATTTATTATTTGTACCTGTTCTTATTTTTTTTTAATATCATATTTTATATTTATACTAATTATAATTAATAATTGTAATTATTATGAATTCGTAGATTAGAGATATTAAGTATCTAAGTGAGTATATAGAATAAGTCCAAGGAATGTAGAACTAAATAAATGGACTTATTCATCTATCTATATGAAAGATACATATGATAATCCATTTTATTTTTCTTCGTTTCTTTGTGTTTTGTTCTTGTCTTTGAATTTCATTTTAATATTTAATAAAGAGTTTCTTACAAATTATTGAAAGATTCATTAGAATGCGACACAACCGGGATTTTTAGTGAAAACGGGATTTTCGGGAGATGGAGAAAGATATAAAACTATATATCTATTTTTTCTATAATTTGAATTTGATTATATACGTAAGATGAAATTCGTTTTATTTTCCTAATTTCACGAAAGGAAGAACTCACGTTTTTATCTTGTTGATAGAGACTTCTTAATTAGTAATCGGGAATCTAGGTAAAAAAAAAAAGAGTTATACGCAACTTTTGATTTTGATTCTTTCTACAATTAGATCTTAGGTCGCCAAAGAAAACTCCCTTTTTAGTTACTTTGATTCCGATAAGCTAAGATTCGGATAAGCTAACTACTTTTTTTGTTTGCTACAAATAAAATAATTGAACTTAGTGCGCTCTACTTGATTGAATTGGAATTCAAAGGAAAGAAGGCGTGGAGCTTAAATAACTCACTCAGAACGCTTTTTAAAAGATTACGCGGTACGATTAGGTCGAATAAGCCCTTCTGGAATAAATATTCAGCCGCTTGTGAACCTTCGGGTACTGTTTTATTCAATGTTTGTTCAATTACTCTTTTACCCGCAAATGCAATGTAGGAATTTGGTTCGGCAATAATAATATCTCCCAACATACCAAAACTAGCTGTTACCCCACCAGTAGTAGGAGATGTAAGGATTGATACATACAATAACTTTTTATTTGATTGATAATCATATAAAGCAGACGATATTTTAGCCATTTGCATCAGGCTCAAACTCCCTTCTTGCATGCGCGCTCCCCCCGAAGCGCACACTATAATAAGAGGTAGAAATTGATTAGTAGCGTACTCAATCAAACGGGTGATTTTCTCCCCGACTACGGATCCCATACTACCCCCCATAAACTGAAAATCCATAACCCCAATTGCTACGGGAATACCATTTAGTTGACCTACGCCTGTTTGAACAGCCTCAGTTAATCCTGTCTTTCTTTGATAAGAATCAATACGATCTTTATAAGGCTCCTCCTCCGAATGAAATCCAATGGGATCCAGAGAGACCATGTCTTCATCCATAGGGTCCCAAGTACCGGGGTCGATCGAAATTTCGATTCTTTCTGAACTACCCATTTTCAAATGGTATCCACACTGTTCACAAATATTCATTTTTGATTTCAAAAATTTCTTATAATTTAATCCATAACAATTTTCGCATTGAACCCACAAATGCCTGTATTTTTGAGTTGCATCGAGATCACTAGGCCTTTCTCTTAGAGTTAAATCACTACTCTTCGCGCGGGTTCGTATACTGGACCCCCCACCTTCACTACTAGTTTTACGTTTATCAAAAACGCACCTAGAAATGTAACCGTCACTACTATCACTTACAATGGACGTATCAATACAGATTTGAGACTGAAGATAACTGTCAATGCAACTAGTAATGTGATTATTCCAACTAGATTGAGTATCGTAAATGGAACGATTGTATAAGGAATCTTCATTCGTAGATTCATTATTCATATAACTAGAATTGCGATAACTAGAAAAAGAACTTTCTAGTTCACTCAGAAAAGAATGATCGCTGTCAATCTCAAAAATTTGATTTTCTATATCAAAATAGATAGAATAACTGTCTCCATTACTATCCC